AGTATTTGCTCCAAGGAATAATCCTAGAATCCCGTCTGTTTTCTGGATTTGGAGAAGTGCTGATTTTCAAGAACGCGAATCTTATGATATGTTGGGAATCTCTTATGATAATCATCCACGTCTTAAACGTATCTTAATGCCTGAAAGTTGGATGGGCTGGCCCTTACGTAAGGACTATATTACCCCAAATTTCTATGAAATACAAGATGCTCATTGAATGATAAGAAACTCATGTTTACTTATACGACACGACTCCAGATTTCATTCAAGTCAAGGAAGATTTTGACGTTCTGTTCTAGATGAAACAGAATAACTACTGGACTCAAATTCGTATTATGGATAGCTTAAGCTAAAAAGGACTTCATTGAGATTCCCCAATTTCAATTTGGAAAATATCATATTTATTTCTTTCGTATGAGCAGAAAAAATAGGATGAATCAAAAGAGTTCTGCACCATGAACTTTGTACCGCGCATATCACTTAGATGGACCGGACCCCGGAAAGTAATGTAACGTAAGCAAGAATGAAGAAATAGAATATGACGAAATAGAATAAATAAATAAAAAAGAAAATACGAAATAAGAAATGACAAGGGATTGGATTTGATTTGTACTCTGTTTGAAATGCATTTTGTCTATTCTTATCCTTCAACTCCTCTCTCTAGACTTTGAAGTTCTTAAAAAACTTTTTTTGGATATATATGAAGAGGATATATATGAGGACTTCACACTTTTTTTGAGTGAGAGAAAGCACAGTATGCACAAACAAGAAATAAAAAAGAAAAGGGAACGTAATCTCACTTTGTTCTTTACCATACATATATCTCTTTTTTACCTTTACCCACCTATAAAAATAGATGTATATATCTATATACCTAGATGAATAAATATGTATCATACTCTAGACTATTAACGAATATGTATCCCGACCCTTCTCTATTAATTTGAATATCTATCCAATAGATTTTTTCTGTGTCAGGAACCAGATTTGAACTGGTGACACGAGGATTTTCAGTCCTCTGCTCTACCAACTGAGCTATCCCGACCATTTTTTGTGCATCATCCTAGTAGAGTACTTGTATCTATGTCAATTAAAGGGACTAAAACAAAAAATAAAAGATTTGACCTAGTAAATATAAGGATAATGATATGGATTGTGAATTATTTAATAATGGAGATTGTTTACCTATATATCTTCATTTGTATGGGATAAGATCCAAAGATTTCTGTTCGGATCCATTTGTGAAAGAGTAGAATGAATGAGAAAGATAGTGAATTTTGTTTTTTCATCAATGAAAAAACAAAAGAGGATAAATAGTTAGGAAGTAAAATGGGCTTTTTATTGGGGATAGAGGGACTTGAACCCTCACGATTTATAAAGTCGACGGATTTTCCTCTTACTATAAATTTCATTGTTGTCAGTATTGACATGTAGAATGGGACTCTCTCTTTATTCTCGTCCGATTAATCAATTTTTCAAAAGATCTATCAAACTCTGGAATGAATGATTTTTTTACTGAATAGTCAATTTTTGTTCGATTGAAATGGATTCACAATAACTCTGAATTTTTTCCGAATTTCATGTCATATTTCATGATTTCATAATCATTCATAATGTTATAATAAACATTAATAATATAAATATATTATACGATATGGATTCGTGTCGTGATTAATCGTTTGATATGTCAGTATGTATACGTACGTATTAGGTATATATGGCCATCCTTTCTCTAATTTCGATAGAGGGATTCCAGCTACCGACGCAACGTAGTCAACTCTATTCGTTAGAACGGCTTCCATTGAGTCTCTGCACCTATCCTTTTTTATTCTAGTTTTATACCCTTGTTTTCCCAAAATAAAGATTTGGCTCAGGATTGCCCATTTTTAATTCCAGGGTTTCTCTGAATTTGGAAGTTACCACTTAGCAGGTTTCCATACCAAGGCTCAATCCAATCAAGTCCGTAGCGTCTACCAATTTCGCCATATCCCCCTTCCCTTTTCTTTGAGACCAAGATACATTTATAATTTCATCCATCTCTTTCATTTATTTCTTTTTTTGAAACCGTTGAATTCATTATCTAATGATTCCTATATCGAAAAGGCTGCTATTTTCTTTTTTTGACCATCCTCTATCAGTTCATTTCTATTGGATAAACCTTGTTTATTTCAATCAGAAATAATTCTATCATTGATGTATTTTCAATTCAAGATGAATAGATATATACCATATCCATTTTATCTCTCCCTTTCATTTTTACAGTGTGATTTGTAATACTGTAACGTTCAATATTCATTCTTTTTTTCGTCCTATCTCCTCCTTTTCAAAATGAAACCAGAATAATGTCTCAATCTAAATTAGATTGTATCTTTATCCTTATCTTATTCTTTTCTTAGGACCGATCCGCTATAATGAAATTAACATAATTTACTATCTATAACTGCTTTAGTTAAGCTTTAAGAAAAATTCTAATTAGAATAAATAGAATTTCCAATTGAATTTGATATGATCATATATTATGATTGATGAAATATTTTTTAATAATTTATTAATATTATTTTATTATATTTTATATTTATTATATTTTATATTTATTATTTTTTTATTATTTTCTTTTTTTATTTTAATTACTTATAAAAGTAACTTAGCTTAGAACTTCTAACTTCTAGCTATAGAACTCTATTAATTAGTTTAGTTCATATGAAATTAATAGCTAAGATCCGACATTTTCCGGAATTCCTATACAATATTTCTATTTGTTACGCAATTTTTCTCTTATGTGAGCCCGCTTAGCTCAGAGGTTAGAGCATCGCATTTGTAATGCGATGGTCATCGGTTCGACTCCGATAGCCGGCTTTTTATCTATCTATTTTTCCGAGATTGATAATCTCTCCTTTTCTTCAAAAAAAAATGCTGGATCGGCGATCTATTATGTCGTGGTAACTTGCAATTATTAATAAAAATGGATTAGAGCAATTAGATCTCTACAGAACAAATCATCAAACGGAGCCTCAACTTCCTATATATATATACAAAAAATCTAGATGTTGATACAATTCATTTTTTTTTTGTAGTACTTCATCAGTTGATTTTGCTTTGTTTATCCTTTAGTTCAGTTTTAATTTAGATTTATTGTGTAAAATTTAATTTCAATAAAATAAAAAAAGGAGTCTTTATGTCTCGTTACCGAGGACCTCGTTTTAAAAAAATACGCCGTCTGGGAGCTTTACCAGGACTAACTAGTAAAAGACCTAGACCCGGAAGTGATCTTAAAAACCAATTGCGTTCTGGGAAAAAATCGCAATATCGTATTCGTCTAGAAGAAAAACAGAAATTGCGTTTTCATTATGGTCTGACAGAGCGACAATTACTTAGATATGTACATATCGCTGGAAAAGCCAAAGGGTCAACGGGTCAGGTTTTACTACAACTACTTGAAATGCGTTTGGATAACATCCTCTTTCGATTGGGTATGGCTTCGACCATCCCCGGAGCCAGGCAATTAGTTAACCATAGACATATTTTTGTTAATGGTCGTATAGTGGATATACCAAGTTATCGTTGCAAACCCCGAGATATTATTACTGCGAAGGATAACCAAAGATCAAAAGGTCTGATTCAAAATTATATTGCTTCATCCGCCCATGAGGAATTGCCAAAACATTTGACTATTGACTCATTCCAATATAAAGGATTAGTAAATCAAATAATAGATAGTAAATGGATCGGTTTGAAAATAAATGAGTTGTTAGTCGTAGAATATTATTCTCGTCAGACTTGAACCTAACAAAATTAAGAAGGAAAGGTTCATAGAATTTCGTCCCCTTTTCGCCGAACTAAATGGATCTAAGGGCCTTAATCCATCCGCTACAAATGGATCAACAGTAGGATTTTTTTTTTCTTTTTTGCTCTTTCCTATTTTATAACCACAGTAATTAGGAATAGAGAATTTCTATCAAATAAGGGTCTTATTGCTGGAATAATGGTTTCAATTGTTATTTGATTTGATAGATTGTGGTCGATAACGTTGGTGAATTAACAGAAACGGAAAGAGAGGGATTCGAACCCTCGGTAAACAAAAGCCTACATAGCAGTTCCAATGCTACGCCTTGAACCACTCGGCCATCTCTCCTACATAATCTTATTATTGACCAGAAACTGAGTGAATAGCGAGTTATTCATATTACTGCAGTACAGGTACGACCAATCACTAGTTCTATAGGAAGAATTCCTTTCCCATTTAATATTTCTCAACAAAAACTTCTCTCATTCAATGGTTACTCTACTCTATTTTTTAATGGAATGATTATTCCATTCTTTTTTCTCTTTGGATCATAACCAAATAAAAACTTCTCGAGTTATCAGAATCCGTAGTAAAATAAAGTCCTTGGTTATTTAACTTAGATGAAATAGTAATAGTTCCGCTCATTGGTATACTACAAAAATGGGAATGAAATCAATCTGATTCCAATATCTCATATCTTTCCCAAACAAAAGGGGACAATTTAAGCGGAAAGCCCATATGTATTTATTAGAATAAAATTAGTCTGTTTTTATGTTATTTCGTACTGTATAATTCCTTTGCTTTGTTTGTGGGATCATTTTCCCCGAGGGGTAATGAAAAGAATTCTAGAATGGATTGCTAATTATGCCTAGATCTCGTATAAATGGAAATTTTATTGATAAGACCTCTTCAATTGTAGCCAATATCTTATTACGAATAATTCCGACAACTTCAGGAGAAAAAAAGGCATTTACCTATTACAGAGATGGTGCGATTTGATTCTTTTTTCTTGTTTTTTTTTTAGCCCTCACCTCAGTCTTACGAGAAAGAGACGCGGTTCGGTATAGAAAGAACGAAATTCTTGAAATAAACCTACGCTCGGTGAAGGTGAAGTTTGGAGATAGAACAATTCCTTCTATCGTGTATCCTCGATTGATGCAGCCTCAGATGTTTCAATTGTTGATTTGAGTATTGAGCGAAAGGTTACACCTATGGG